CGAGAAGTGGCGTGAAAGATATCGCTTCCGTGCGGTGACATTTTCGAGTAGCCGAAGGCTCTGTGTGCACTATCTACGGAGTGGCCAGCGGTGCATGCAAGCCTAGAATCTCTTGGCTTAGACTAGGGGATCACAATCACTCTTCATTTTCCACACTCTTATGTTCCATGGAAGGCATACTAGAGGGTTCTGCCCCTGGGGTTTTTTCCTCTGGACACCCATTGTAAGTTAGACTTAGGGCATTTATACATGTTATGGCCAAATATTTTGCAGATAGAGCAAGATTGGGGCTTGTTTTGGTATTCCACTTCCACAAAGTTCTTATCATCTGTGAACACTTCCAACACTTGAGGACAGGCTGCCTCAGTTTCAATTTCTATGCACACCCTAGAAAAGTTGATCATACCCATTTCTTCAGTTGCTTGGTCAGCATACAATGGCTTACCCACCCCACTAGCTACATAACTAAGTCCCTCCTCTGTCAAAAGAGAGATGGGGACTTTTGTTTTGAGAACTTCACCCAAACAGGGATTGTTTTCAGAGCTTCTAACATCAGTAAAGACAAGCTTTCTGCCTTTCTTCTGTTCTCAATGTCACTATACGAGAGGGAGAGCACGCACTCTACTATACCATACCGCTACTAGGAGAAGTCAAGGATAGGAAGTTGGTGCTGTCATTCAAGCTATAGGCTATGACTTTATTTTAGCAATCACTTTTTGAGTGAGTCCCATCCCAGCGAGACAAGCATCTTTAGGGACCGATTCACTCCACTTGGCATTCACAGCATTGACCTTTGTCCGTCGCTTCTTTTGGGGTGGCAGTCACGCGGATACTTTCGAAGAGGGAGAAAGAAGAGCGCTTCTTAAACATTTGTGTCTTTCATACAATAATTCTATCTGCCATTGTCTCAGAAGAGAAGGGCTGAAGTCACTATTTTTCTTTAGAAGAAGGGTTCATTCGGGTAAAGCAATTAGACTTATATAAAATAATAAATTTCGCATGTCCTTACCAGTAAGTTTTCAGCTTCTTGCGGTAATCAGAACATAAAAGACAATCATACCGACGAGGTGAGTCCCACCGTCACATCCCAATACCGCGCAGGCAAGTCCTTTGAAGCTCTCCTTTTTGACTAGTCACGCCCACCATGGGATTTATGGCTTTTTTAGTAGCTTTTTGCGGGGAAGAGAAGAACAGGGACCCCCTTTAACAAACAAGCCAAGCCCTTCGGCCTGGGCCATTCAGAACACGTTTTACTCCCTGTCCAGGCAGCTAATTCTTTCTTGAAGGTAATGTCCTAATAGATCTAATAGATATGGAAAGGTTGATTTGTGCTTTTTGCTTCCGCACCGTCATAATACTAAAAGGCATCGGCAGGTGTACATTACTTCAATTTAGGCTTGGGGGTGTTCCCCTTGGTCAGTCATACTCTACTCGTTGATGAGGGCATGATATCTGATAGCTACAGGTCCTCCGCATTAGAGAAAGTAGTTCCAAATCAAGAGGAAGCATTTCTCTTGTTGCCCGCCCTATAACTAGAGTAGATTTCACTGAAATTGGATGGAGGTGCATCAACCCCTTTTCTGCTAGGCTGGAACGCCGCTTTTCCTCAAGGTTGGATAGTTTTTTGCTTTCTACAACAATTTCATCATTTAGAGGCCTTCCTAAACTAAATCCTCTTAGCGGTAGCAAAAAATTCCTCCTTTACTCAAGGTAGGCTTTAGTGATAATCTTTACTCCAAGCGAAGATTTAGGAACAAGTGGTAGGTACGAGCATAGAAAGTTTCATCGTAGATAAGCAAAGTCCAATGCCGAAGATGGCAAGTGAGACCGATCAATAAAGCTCGTAATCGGATGCCAGGAACCGACTAGCTCCCTGGAACCAACCACCAAATACCAATGTTGTCACCGGACCCAGCTTGTTATGCTATCGCCAGGGAATAAAGTCCTTGCTTTCTCTACGACATTCTATTCTAAAATGATGATTTAGAAGGCATGACGGGTTCTTGTGCCCTTCTCTTCTGTTTGAGAGTTTCCGCTATGAAAGGACATCTCGCGCTTTACGCTCGCCAACCAGTTCCTCTTCCAACTACATGCTCTCGAGCACGAATAGAGATTTGTGATAGCAGCAGCCCGGTTCGATCGATAAAGGGGGCTCTTGCCCGGTGGGGTACTCGATGATCAGTCAAGCGTTGTACTGGTCTGCAGATATCACTTGCAGATCAGGGACAACCGATGGTAATATATATCATATCGGGTCTATACCAGATACTAAAGTCCATTCTATGAACTACTGACATGTATCTGATGGCTTTCCGTATTGATTTCATATAGTGACTGACGTCGACGGGACAGGATCGGCTTCCAAGGATGCTTTACGCTATATGATCCTTTCAATTCATAGTTTGATGGGCTTTTATTTTAACCTGTTTGCTATTCTTGTGCCAGCGGAGAATGCTTCCTTTTGCCCAAATGCGTATGCTTTCCGCTGTATGCTCGAGCTTTTGTTCTTAACTACTTGCCTTCGGACAGCTGCCAGTTAGTTATCTTATTTCGTATAATGAAGTTTTTCCTCTTGAGCAAAGATCTTCGTCCTAACAAGGGGCTTCCGTTTAGTCGATAGCAATTCAGCAAAGAGACAAATGTGAAGTGAAGCCGTTGTTTCTTCCTGTCAATAGTCGAAAGCAATTCAACAAAAAAGGATAGTCAAAGAGGCTAACTCATTTCCAATACCTGTCCGCCCTTGCTTTAGAGCCGACAACACACGAAATAATGATTTCTGTTAAGGAATAACTGAAGAACGGATCGAGCTGTATCGACTAACTATACAATTTCGTTCAAGTTCCGCTTGTCCAGCGAAGCCTCTCCCCAACCTGCTTCTACGTCTCTCCTCAGGTATGTTGAACGGGCCTTGTGGCTACATAGAAATGGGCATATAAGTCCTTTCAATCATGTATGCATGCGTGGCGAGCTGCTTGAGACTATTTACGGAGTAGAAGGAATAGGTGTGGCGATCTTCCAAATCAAGAAAGTCAAGACCGTCCCTCTCGGTACCACGATAGAAAGGGAGGCGTGAGACACTTTCGCTTGCGCTGTTGCGGTTGCTACACAGAGCAGTTTGTGTTAGGAGGGAACGAGGCGAAGCGCTTAACAGGACCCGTTGCCAGCTTTCAAAGTCAAAGCTAGAATTCACTTAGCTAATACGAGTACCACGTGGACTGAAAGAGGGCAGGCATGGCAGGCAGGGAAACCAAACCACATGGTGGAACAAAGGGAATTCTGGGTGAACAATGGTAGTATCATACAAGCTAAGCGGGGCTTCCTGGCGCCCCACCCCGTTCTAAATAAATTCTTTCGAATACAATCCCCGTATTGAGTTTGTTTTGTTCTTGCTAATCGAAGCCGGAAAAGGGGGAATTTCGGTGAAAAGAATATATCCCGAATCGTTTTTTATGACTTTATCGACAGCATGCCTCTCTTTCAGTGAGATCACCATGATACACAATCTTGTTGATTTGGCAAATAACCCGCCTTAAGCTTCTATCAACGCTATTTATCTAAGCAATTTTCAGTCTACAAATAGCTCCACCAGAGCTTTTGGTTTATCCGAAAGAAAGGAAAGAATAAAAGGAGATGGAAAGAAAGCCCTACCAAACAAAGCCCGACATTCTTCTGGGCCGGTCCGGAAGACGAACTTCTGTTTATCACCCCGATTCGGAGAATTCAGTATTTCAGTATCAAGTCTCTAGCTTTCGTCTCGCTAAAGCTTTACGTTCTTTGGGAACCACCCGGTGGAAGTTTCAAGAATCTAATCTATCCCCTTCACTTTTGACAGAAGTCTATGACGAAAGAAATTCAGAAATAAGTCAGACCAGAGTCGACTTCCCTGTTTGAAGCGGAAATTCGCCCTCTTCTATTCGGGTCGGGACATAGAATTTCTTTCTTTACATGTATCTGATTTCATTCGACCGGCAACTGGCTTTAGCCTCGTTACGAGACTTTTTGGACGTGTTCGGTTAGCATTTCCACTTATCACCTTGAGTGAAGCCTTTCTCCCTTGGCAAAAAGCAAAAGTTTCTTAACAGTCAGGAGTCCAGTATAGATGTAGGTAGAGGGCCATCTTCGTTCCCTGAATCCGCTAGTCAGTCGTCATTCAGTGAAGAGTCCTAAAGCATACCAGCAGTGAAGTGAACCTCTTAATTAAAGTGCAGTTCGATGATCTCGTGCTAGGGGCACTGAAAGCCATAAAAAATCTCTATTGACTTTCTTGGATGGAGATCCAGTTCTTAGCTTAGTAAGATAATCGACTAGTCGCATAGCATGCTGGCAACATTATCATTGCTTACTATTCTTTTGGCACTAACTCAGGAAGGGAAGACATCCCACACCTCATAGACCTTTATCCAGGGTGGAGAGCACTGTCGGACTTAGCACTTAGGAGCTCTTTCCCTGTGTGAAGATCCTTCAAAGAAAAACCAAAATGATCCTAAGTGTTTTGAAGTGGTGCTCAGATCTCTTAAGGCTTCTTACTCTCTCAGTCTTCATGATCAGACATGCATTCAAGCCTTGATAATCATTCTGCCCGCCATTCCCAAAAGAGGGAAATGGCTCAAATGGATTCCTCATATTACAGGCCTTAAACTAAATGTGGATGGTTCTGCTATTGACTTAAATAGTAGGTGGCTGCATTAGAGACTCAGCAGGTTTCATTGTTTTAGCATTCTCATGCAACTTTGGTCAGGGCAATAATATGGAGGCTGAGGCTAAAGCCTTACTCCAGGGCTTCTCTTAGCTAATCAGTTTGGCATTACACTTCTTAATTACATAGTTCAGCTTGAAAGCCAATCGATCAAATTCCTCTACCTATAGCTCCAGATAGCATGTAGAAACTTTCTATTAGAAAGGCATTTTAACGTTCTCACTTTTTCCTTCGTAGACTGAGAGATCCATTAGAAAGTATCTCGCTAGTGTCAAAATGAGACTTTCACTATTTCCTTCTATGAGGACCCTTCAATGGCAATGGCAAAAGTTTCTATCTCATAGAGTATAGGGGCAAGCTGAAATCGTATTGATGCTTTTAAGGCTTTCAGCACTAAATCGATCCTCATTCTCTCGTCTATGAAAAGGGACCTAAAGGGTGGGCTTCTCGGGTCACTTAGTCTTTTCAGTACCTCTCTTAAGCTTTACTGGATTTAAGAGTAAGAGATAGGCTCTTTCCGCGTTTCCGATGGTAGTTGATAGAGGAAAGGGCGATACGCTTTTCTTATCTTAAAGGAAAGGTTTGAGGGTGAGATTCCAGACCCCTACTGACGAAGAGGCCAAGAAAGAATGAATTGACTAGGACAGAGGGAGAGGCGGTTTATTTCGACAGCTAGAGCTAGGAGAAAGAGGTCATGGTGGAGATAGGCTTCGAAGCCAAGGAAAGCTTCGATCTAGGAAGAGGATAGGCGAATAGAGATGGGCGAGACCCTTGACCTATAAGTGAAACCGTCCCCGCTAGATGATTACTGATTCTACTATACTATAACCCGTCTTTGCTTCTCTTATTCAATTTCTGACTGATATTCCAATTCTTGATATTCCTCTAACTCTAAACCTGCCTATTCTCTATTAAAAAATTGCCTTCTATTGGGGGCATCTTCCCTTGTCTTGTCTATGATAATAATAGATTTCAATTCGACCTTTACTGATTGAACTGATCTTATTGAATCGATGGGCGGAAAGGAACCTACCGATTCTGCTTCCTACTAAAAGGGCCCTAAGCCAGCGGATCTTGCCCCCTTGTCCGGGTCGATACCATCCTATCTTCTAAGTGACAGACTTGAGCATTCATTTCTAAAGTTGCTGCTCATCTATGTAAAAATGATACTTTTCTCTCGGCCTATTTAATGCCTAAAAAAGATCTGTCTTATCTCAAGCATGTGAAAAGCCCTATCCCATCTAGCAGCAGGGTGGAGAGCGAGACTGACCATTAATTCGGCTATTCTAGAGCCTATTCTAACTCCACTATAAAAGAAGGTCCTACTACTTGTGTGAAATCAGTCGCTTGAGAGCTTCGGGCTAGGTTATGGACGAGAGGCTAGGTACGATTTCCGAGCGATTCAAGGAGAGAGCGATGACAGTGACTTTCTCCTAGCTAAGAAAGGTAATCGATCCCCTTTCCCAACGGGAGAGGATGGAAAAGTTCGACCGATAGGGAGAGAAGGCGTTGGTGAGGCGACCGGAAGGCAGTTTAGTTTACTGTTAGAAAGCGAGAGTCGCTGTCTTTAGGGTGCTAGTTCCCTTTCTAACAAGCTGACCGGAATAGCGGCCCTCGCTTCTAGTCCCACTTGTAGCCTGATCGGGACTTCTTTCTCTCTTGCTTGAATGCCAACCAACTTTTCTGACTCTGGTTAGTAGCTCTATACTTTCACCCGCTTGAAATACCTTATCTTGCTGTAAGTGAATTAAGGTACTTTACTTGTCTCGTTAGAGAAAGGCAGCGAAGTAGAAAGCGAAGCTGGAGCCTTAGCTGCCTTGTCAAAGGAAAGCGAAGGTTGAGCCAAGCTACTTGTTAACTCTGGGTCCCATCCGTCCTGCCAAGAACTCGAACCGCCAACTCCGTTCACTGCCTTCTCTCCAGAACTCCAGTTTGGCTTGATTACTGGAACTCAAAAGCCCTAGCTTCTCTTACCTTCTAGAACTGTAAGGGAATTTCGGTAGTGAGGAACTGTCCCTCATGTTCCCTGCCTAATCTGAAAGACTAGCTCAGGTCAGAATAGCTCAAACTCAACAGCCTAGCTTCGCTACAGAACTATGATCTACGACCACCCTCTCTCATCCGAAGCCATCGTAACATAACATATGTATCAACGATTCCAAAAAAGGACAGGAAATTGGATCCATCCCTGGAGGCATAAAAGCAGAAGCATAGGGGTAGATGAAAGCAGGAGCAAAGGGGATTGAATGAGGGATGAATCTTCTGAACTGCTTGAGAGCTGGAAGATTGGGATATCCCGACTTCCAATTCTTATACCCGCTTTTAAAGGTAAGATATCGACCTTTGATGGGGGGCTCTCACAGGTCTACTCGCCAGTGTCTTCCTTCCACAAGTTCTACCTACGCTTCCCGGTTATAAGATCTCATACGGAAGAAGAGCCTCTAGGATCATTCATCATCCTCAGCAGCTTGAGCAGGCTCCTCAATGGCTTGGATAGCCCCTGAAGTAATATCCTAACGTGTACTCAAGAACACAAGAAAAGAGCTTTTAAATGGCCTTCTTTTTTTTGATCAAAAAGTAGTGTTTTCCCGTGTTTTTAGGCCATAAACTAGAGAGTTAGGTTAAAGGTAAGCCGGCTAAGAGGACTAGGAGCTTAGCTTGCTGGCGAGAAAGGGTGAGTGTTCAGTACGCTCTTTAGCCTTTAACAAGGGCTAAGCCGCTAGGAATGGCTTGCTGGCCTGTTGGGAGAGTGGAACGAAGTGATTCTCGTTAGAGAAGCACGAGTGGAACGGCTTTAGTGTCAGTAGGTGCCTAAATGAAGCGATTAAGCGTCGGGGGCTTTGCTGGCTTGCTGGCTAGCTCGTGCAATCAATAAAAAATGATTCGCGTCGCGTTAGGTTAGTAAGCTAGCTTTGTAAGCTAAGCAAGCCTGGTTCTCCGGGCACTACGGTAGGACGTGGATCGACCATGACGAGAATGGACTTCTCCATAATGTAATAGAAGAGTCACAGTCCAGTTCCACGGGCTTTCTCCCTTCTCGACCAGACGAAGGAGATATGAATTCCATTCAGGCGGGTAAGGGCTTGGCTTGACCCTGTGTTCTGGTCGGGTCGGAGGCGAAAACTGGCAAAGTTCATCATTCAGTGGTGGGGTGTTCGTAGAAAAGAAGGCGTCGCCCAACGAGTGGCAGATTTTGATGGAGTCTCGCTTGGATGCTGGGGAGATCCATAGATCTGGATAGAGTCCCCGGAATAGTACGCGCGCTAGCGCGCTACGGCTTACGCAGTTGATCGGATCAGATAGCCCTTCGGGCAACCAACCAAACCCGGCACATCAAATTCCATTCCGATCAACAACTTGGAGGTATGGCTGAGTGGCTTAAGGCATTGGTTTGCTAAATCGACATACAAGAAGATTGTATCATGGGTTCAAATCCCATTTCCTCCGGAACAGAAGTGAAACGGGCGGGCGAAATGACGTGAGAGAAAGAACCTCTTGGTGGAGTCCAGTCCCTGGGCGGCTCTCGGTTCTTGAGCATGTTGGGGGATTAGGCGGCAGTTGAAAGAGCTGCTCGAAAGCTTGACGAAGAAGCGAAAAAGGCCTATATATTCTTTATCTTTTTTTTAGTACAAGGGCTTTTTACTAGTCAAGTGGTAAGGTAGGGCGCTATTCGATGAATAAAACAGATTTTAGGAAAGTGGTTCAGGTAGCTCAGCTGGTTAGAGCAAAGGACTGAAAATCCTTGTGTCAGTGGTTCGAATCCACTTCTAAGCGGGCCAAGGGTCCAAAGGCCGGGAGCGAGCCGGATTTTAAAATGAAAGTGCAAGAGTAAGCCAAAAAATGTGAGCGCTCCTGCACTATACGGCTTTTTTGCGTCGCCCTATCTTGCTGGAGGCAGATTTCGAAAAAAAAGCTGTTTCTTAGGTTCTCGCGTCCCTGTGCCCAAAAGGATGGGTGAGTTCGGTTTGAGTGTTCATCGATCGGGTGGATCTATATGCTCCGGGGTGGTGAGACGAGGTGTAGCGCAGTCTGGTCAGCGCATCTGTTTTGGGTACAGAGGGCCATAGGTTCGAATCCTGTCACCTTGATGTGAGGCATTCCGTCAGCACTCAAATATGAACATCCATCGACCGTTACCACTTCCTCTTACTCGTGACTCGTATATGTACTTTCTATAGCAAGCACACGAGACCTATAGCTAAAGATCATATAGCGCCACAGTATATATATATATATACGAACCTATACGGAACACTTATCTCTTTCTCAGTGCTTTCTTTAGGCTCCTGGCTGCTCGTTGGTAGAACACAACCCATATGATATTGAGCTTGAGCATTCGGGCTTCTTTCTTTTTTTTTAAGAAATGCTTCTTTAGAATTCTAAGGTGGCAGGGCAGCTAGTTTGAGTGGGGCCTGACGGTTTCCCGAACTTCTTCTTTCATTTTATATTAATAAGGGGCTAGTTGGGGAGGAAATATCGATGGCAATCAAGGATGGATTTCTATTTCGGAAGGGGTGCTTACTGAAAGAGTTCAACACTACGCTCATTGCTCTTCTTCTAAAGTCCCTTGGAGCCAATCGCTTGCCTGAAGCTTGACATGATGAAGGCGCTTTTAAGCCCTTCCCGAAGGAAAGAGGGAATGGCCCTTCCTCTTACCTTCTGTTGAGACTGAGATAGAAGACTGGGCTTTCTCCCTCTTCTACCGAGAGGCCGCGGGAGTCAACTCTGTCTCATCCTCATCCCCCTGGCGATCCTAAGCCCTCCTCTCCGCCTAGGAGGCACCTGTTTGGATGAAGGCACGGGTCGTCTAACAAGGCATGGGACCCATAGATTCATTGTCTGCTGTGCAGAAGCTTCCTTCCTGCACCTGCATGCGCGCTTCCCCAGAAGGAGGCACACATTGTAACAATTCATCGCGATAGCTGCCTTTGGCTCTACTCTAATTGGCAACGAGACAGTGGATTGATTCCTACACCTATGGGCTCAGGTTCCTTCCTCCTCTAGTCCGAATCAAGATGGCTCCTCTCGATCTTGTGATGCCTTCGGCCCAAAATTCTCCAGATAGCTGCCTTTACTTTTATATTAGTCAAGGGAAAGCTTATGAACGGTTCCGAAATGACACGCTATTCCGTCTCATCCTTTCGCCCCGGATGGTAGGAATAAGATAAAGGAGGAGGACTTTTTTGACTTCAACCGAGGAAGACTCGCACCCGCGTCTTTGTTTGAATCACTGACAGTTCGGGCAGGCCCGCAGGACTGGAATTCTGAAAAGAAGGAATGTCTGGCTTTTCCTATTCTAGTGCAGGTTCTTGCTCGGTATAAATCGCTTCACTTTGAGTGGGCTTGGCCCGCGCCTTGACAAGGCTGTTGCCCCTCCTTCCACCCGTAGAGAGAGCCGGAGTTAGGCCTTTGTATGACGGATTGATTGATAGTAGGATCAATGATGTTTAGTTTCATTCAGGATCGACATGCCCCAGGTTTGAAGAATTCGATGACAGGCCTTCGCTGCAAAAGATCCCGAAATTGGTCGATTCGGAATCGGCTGGATTGGAGGAATCCGGAGCCACAAGGATCTTCAACGGGTTCGAAAGTCTTTTGATTCCAGGCGGCCGGCCCAATTCTATGGAATTCGCTATAAGTCAAGCTTGTCGACTATCAAAGGAAAGGCCGGTTCGAATTTGTTCTTTCTTTTTTTCTTTTTTTATTTGAAAGGCAAAGCCTTAAATTAATAGGATCTAAAATGAAAGTAACTGGAGGGGGATTTAAGCCAAACCTCCAAAGAAAAGGCCCATAGGCTACATAATCATAAAGAAAAGAGCTAAAAGACCTATGATGGTCGGAAGCTATATAAGCCCAAAGCATCATGAAGCAGATGACTTTTGCAGCAAGTGGGAAACTTATCTTCTGAGTAGAACACCATGCTGTCCCTATGAGCGTGAGCAAAGGATGCCAGCGAATCTGCTACTTTGTTCCCTTCTCGCAAGATGCGGGAAAGATTGCATGAAGGAGATAAGAGAGACTTGCATGATCGCGTCAAATATACCAAGTTCCAAGGGGAGCTCCCTGTATGAATGAAATGCAACAAGACTTGAGCGTCAAGTTCCATACATGAGAGGGGTATGCCTAATTGGGAGGCAAGATCCAAGCCAGTGATTAACGCCCGAGCTTCTGCTTGCATGTTCTTACCCGAAGAAAGAAAAAAAAAAAAAATAGCCTGACCTTGGTAATTCCTGATAACACCACCCCCTGTTATGAATCCATTTATAGCGGAACCGTCCACATTGAGTTTGAAAGAGCCAATATCAGGTGGATGCTAACCCTACGTCCCCTCTTAGGTTTAGGGGAAATAATAGGAACCTGAAGAGCATGAAGGCAAGCTTGATCATGTAAACCCAGCCGGGTGGAAAAGAACCACAGTGTCAAGCAGCCACTTCCAAATTTTCTGTCTCGTTTTAACTATATTGAGCTTTACATTGTCATGAATAATGGAATTGCGGTCTTTCCAAACTTCCCATAGGATAAATAAAGCAACAGAATTGCGTAAAAAAGAATACTGGGAGCAAATAGTATCAGTCCACCAAGACTCAAGACGCTGCTCGAGAGACTGAGCTTGGGATATTGAGATGTTAAGATGAGACGCGAAGAAGGACCAAAGGGATGCAGCCAGCTCTCCTTGAACAAAGAGATTCGAGATGGATTTACTATGAGGGCTGGAACAGCAAAGACAACAAGAGGGAAACCGAAAACCCAGAGACTTAATACGCTCATCAGTGGATATTGCCTTATGCATAAGTCGCCAAACAAAACCTGCAATTTTTGGGTGTACCCATTTATTCCAAACATATTTCCACCAGTAGACAGAAGGATGAGAAGCCCGCGTCGATTCCCATGCACTAGAAACAGAGAAGGCATCCATCAGGATGAAGTAGCCAGTGAAGTTTGCCCAGAAAGACAGCCCCGCATAGATTGAATTTATTGAATGGAGATAGGATCCAAAATACTCAGAATTTCATCCATCAAATTGGGGTCATTGAAGGCCTCTTTGACAGAGATATGAGGCCGAGGAGGGTTGTCTACCTGCAGAGGAGAATTCAACCACATATCATGCCAAAAAAATGTTCCCTTTACCGATAGACCACAAGGCGTGGGATAAAACAAAGTCCAGCTGGGCATGGATGGCTCTCCAACAATGAGAAGCACTCCTAGGAATTGAAGAGAGAACAGCCCTGTGAGGGCACCATATTTGCTTCGCATGAACATAGCCCAAAGAAAAGAGAGTCCCCTTTATAGTATAGAATTCCACGCCTATGTGCAAGGCTTGCATCACTTGATGTAACGAACGAATTCTAACACCCCCTTCCTCCTTAGGACAACAAATGGTCTCCCATGACACCCAATGATGTCTCTCTTCTCCATTAGAGCTCCAAAAGAAATTCTAAAAAAGACCCTGCCCAAATATGCGACTCTATAGGGATAAAAAAAATTTTTAATTCATAATGGTATTCTAAATAGTATCTTACTTTTGACCTCTTCCCTCTTCCTGGGCAGCAGGATAGAGTGGGCTTTATGGTTGATGTCAGCTACTCTCTTCCTGCTTTACCTTCTAGAGAGCCCAGTACATAGTCTAATGGCATGGGCACTCGAAGGAAAGGTATAAAGATTTTCCATTGTCCTAGGGATTCGTATTTCCCATTGTCCTTATGGATGAGGGAATCGAGTTGCGAAAGATGAGGGAATCTACTTGAGTCCCCCTAAAGCAGGGTATTATTCCTATTTTCCCTCTTCCTCCAGCTATCAACAGGATAGAGTGGAGCCTCACATAACCCCCTTTAGCACAGAGAAATGTACACCTAATGCCCGGACTTAATCTAAGTTATTCTATACATTGATTATAAAGTGACTTACGAGTCGGAATGGTCGGGCATAATGAGTGTAGCTCAGTGCTCCCTCTCCTTAACAGTCGAGCTATTTCTTTCCTTTCAAGAAGCACGAGTGGAACGGTCAAACCGTTAAGTCAACAGGTTGAGAAAGAGATTGATCGTCACATACGACATTGCCCCAGAATGAGATTAGTCGTCATATACGAGATTAGACTTAGTACGTTGTTGTTTGATCTTTTACTCGGACAAGTGCTACAACCGTCGAGCTGAGGAGCGAGACTAAGGTCGACCGTTAGGGAGACTAAAGCGGGAGGCTAAAACGAATGCTTTCAGTATGCCGCGAGTGACTTTAAGAAGGTGTTATGCTGGACACATTAAGGACTAAATTCATCCAGGTCCTGGTAGTTACACGGGAAAGCTTTCAGGCTTACTGCTCTACTGGTTTCAAGCAAGACCTAGCCTCTCCAGCTTATTCATTAGGGCGAAGAGGACTAACTAGCTGTTGACAGGAGATGCAGGCAAGGAAGTCACTAGAGAGGTGAAAAAGACATACATAATGTAAAGACATTCCTGGTAGTTCTTGACTGACTGCTATTAGTATTCATGATCTTTCTTTATCTCCACAAAGGGAAGATTCATGAATGAAATCATAGATTAACCAAGACGATTTAAAGAAGAATTGCGGCCTAGTCAACAAGCTTCTCAACTTCCTTTCATCTGCTTATACGAGAAAGGCCTAAACAGAGCCCTGGAAGAGGCATCTACTTCTGATCTAAAGACGGATTGATAATCACCTATGAGGTAGTTGTTGTGAGGCATAGAACTAACCTTAAGAGGCAGTATGAGACCTATCTCTCGCTCTATCGACGTAGGTGGTTGCTTTTTTTTGAGTCGGACTGCTACAACCGTTGAGCTATACTACTTAGGGAGTCCAATAAAGCAAAGATTTAGAGTAGGACTGCTCTCCACTTTAGGGACAGCCTTTTAGTCCTTGAAAGCGAGTTCTTTTAGTCGAGTTCTTTCCCGCAGCTCTGACCCTTCATCGTACTTTTAGTCAAGCTCAGCCTATCCTAATTAGGATTAGCCTCTTTCCGCTTACAATTTTCAACTGGAAAGTC